ATGGAATAGTCCTTTTATAGAGACTGCTAAGTGCGGAGACGGGAATCGAACCCGTGACCTCAAGGTTATGAGCCTCGTGAGCTACCAAACTGCTCTACTCCGCTCTGGAGTACCAGAAAATGGTGAACGGAAAAGGTTCAATACGGGCCTCTACTATGTAGAGACAAATGGAATACTCCTTTTATACATATAAAGAATGGAGCGGGTAGCGGGAATCGAACCCGCATCGTTAGCTTGGAAGGCTAGGGGTTATAGTCGACGTTGGTTGATTATTTATAACGTCTCTAATTCAAAACCGAACATGAAATTTTCATTTCATTCGGCTCCTTTATGGATATTCTCACCACTTAACATCTATGTCAGCTTTTCTATTTGAATAGAACCAAATTGAATAGAACCAAAGCTCTCCGCTTTCTAGATGATCCTTATAGAGTAAGGAGATAGAAATTCGATCTAAATCCATCTAATCTACTTACTTCGTTCCCTAATTTCATTCAAGAGATCCTTGAGGAAAAGAATTGGGTTTCCACCGAGCTGGAACAATATGCTGATGGTTCTAGTAAACCAAAACTACCGCTTTTAGCTATTTGGCTTCCTTTTCCCTTTTTGAAGGTAAAGGAGATTTAGTTACGATTGGAAAAAACTTTTTTGTATCTCCATCCATAGATCCTTTACTCATATTTTAAAAATTTGGAATACTTAATCCAATGTAAAATTATGCTTCGCGACTCTGTACTCAGAATCCTATTTGTATTTTGGATGCAATTTCAATTATAGGAATCACGAGAATGTATATTGTTCCTCAATACGCTATTGAGAGGAAAAGGATGAAACCCTTTCTAAGAACTAAAGTTTTCATCGGAATAGAAAAAAACTTAAGGATGCCTTAAGTATATCATTTCAAATTCAGTTATTAATAGAACGAATCACACTTTTACCACTAAACTATACCCGCTACATGTAGATTATGATACAAACGCAACCCTTTGTCAAGGATACCCATTCGAGAAGGAGGTTAATTTCCCCTTAGTGAATCAGATGGAGAAGGTTCATGGCAGTGAGCCGTTGGTACTTCTACTTCGATTGCAGACCTTTACTTTAGGATTTATATAACCCCTTTTGGTCTTGGTCTGTAAAATACACCTCTTCTTACCATGCCAATAGCGTCTGAACTGTCCCTATAAATCCCTTTTTTCCTTTTCTTTTTAGGGAAGATGTTTTCTTCCCCCACTTATCATTAAGTCCGAGCCGTAGAGAAACAGTGAAATGAATTTATAAAATTCATCATAGACTTTCCCTATGGCTTGATAGAAGCAAAAAACAAAGAGTCGTAACTTAAAGAAAAAAACGGACAGGATCGACAGATTTACCTGATGTAAAAAAAATCCTCAAAGTCTATGGTTAGTCGATTCTGTCCATTTACCACTTTCCTCTCTCTCCTTTTTTCCACTCACTCAATTTCAATTCTGGTTTAGTAGATTCTTGTTTTGTTTAAAAGAATCAAAAAAGTCCAATCAAACTAGCAACACATAAAAAAGAGCATAGAGGATCAAGACCATTACCAAATGTTCCTCCCAAGAATCATATTGGGTATCTGTTCCGTCCCTTTTCCCGCTAGGATCAGAAATCTTATATTTTCCATAGCCATATACCATCGAATCCTTAGGGTTCCAGAATCTGCCTATTTTCCTAGTCTTCGGAAACGGAAAACCCTGAATTAAGAAGAGTTAGGTATGTATAGGGTATGGTTTATTATTTTTTATTGTGTCAACTTTCTCTTCACGCATTTTATTATATAAAAAAAGATCTCTACTTTGTTTTATGCAAGTTATAAGAGATAATATCAAATATTTTCTTATTTTTATTGATTTTATCAATATTTTGAACCTTGCGATGAATAAACTTATATATATTGATATCTACATATATTATGTACATTATGCAGTAGACCCAGAATGGGAAATGAAAGTGGCTCATTTTTGAATTAAATAAAAAGCCCTTTTAACTCAGTGGTAGAGTAATGCCATGGTAAGGCGTAAGTCATCGGTTCAAATCCGATAAAGGGCTTTTAAAGTTAGTGGTAAAGTAATGGCATGGTAAGACATAAGTCATCGGTTCGAATCTGATAGAACACTTTTCTACTAAATTCATTTACTTTTTACTTTGTTTTTGAAACTTTCTCTATTTTTTATTGCATTTTATGACTTAGTGCGAGATGCATGCATTTTTGGTCTGAACACTAAATGAAGCACGGAATGTAAATTGCAAAAAAGAAATGAAATTGGACTCTTTTTCATCTTAGATCAATCAAATGACTACCTATACTGAACTAATCCGGAATCCCTTTTAGTAATCGATTCTTATTCTCTACCTTTTAAAGGAATTTCCCTAATAAAGTAGGGGATGACACATGAATTAATCTAAGCACCAATTAAAAAAAAAAATCCTATGAAAACATAACAGCAAAGTAGCAAAAATTCTTTGTTTTGGATCTTGTTATACTCTTCGAGTATATTGACAATTCAAAAAAATTGCTCATACTATGATTATAGTATAATCACGAGCGGTTATATATGGACCTATCGTCTAGTGATGCCCCTATCGTCTAGTGGTTCAGGACATCTCTCTTTCAAGGAGGCAGCGGGGATTCGACTTCCCCTGGGGGTAGGGAGTATTATGAAAGGAGATTAATCATAGATTATCAAAAACCCTAGAAAAAATTCTTCCTGGGTCGATGCCCGAGCGGTTAATGGGGACGGACTGTAAATTCGTTGACAATATGTCTACGCTGGTTCAAATCCAGCTCGGCCCAAAAATCTAGGGCTTCGTGAATATGAACTAAATCTTTTTATTTTTCTTCCATAAAAAAATGTCTGATCTATAGAAATAAAAGAAAAAAAGGGGAAATTAAATTTCTAATCTATATCTCTCTCATTCCTTTCTTACAAACAAAAGAGTTTTTATTATTGAAAGGTGGATTACCGTTCATTTTTAGTCATAAAAAATCACGACATATTAGTTATGTCACTCTCACAATACCCACATATAATATGTGATGTGGGTATGTAGTATATGATTCGTCTATTTCTTAGAGTACGGCAGACGAATCGAATCTTCTTATTCTTATCCTTCTATTTAAGGATAGGTATGCCATACACCCCGCGGGGATTGTAGTTCAATTGGTCAGAGCACCGCCCTGTCAAGGCGGAAGCTGCGGGTTCGAGCCCCGTCAGTCCCGAACTACTAGGGTTCAATGAATGGAGAAATTAACCCTTCCATTTTCCCTGAAAAAAGGGGGGGGCAAGATCAAATACCCATGGGGCACCCTTACTTCACTTTTTTATTTTTATTTTGCATCTCTCATTAAAGAGGTAGGGGAGGTGTATAGGAATTTTTTCACTACTCCCGATTCGATAAAGAAAGACACGCATATGATATGCAGATTAGTAGAATTTAGGATATTCCTCTACCTTTATGATGATACCATCCTCATCTTAACTTCCTATTCGACTCTTATCTTATGGAATAGAGTACCGGTATTTTACCGGGATCCATACATAAATCATATTCCTTTTCCTTTTTTTAGTTAAGACCTCTTTTCTCCATCTCACTTCTACTGCTTATTTGGATGTCTATGTGACCTATAGAAAGTTGGTCATATAATACATACATACATAATTGTATGTATAACTATTAGAAAAAGGAAGGGAAATTGGATAAGATTAAGAAAGATCGTGGGTTATAGATCTAGAAAATTAAAAATAGAAAAGGATTAAAAAAAGAGGGAATTCCTAATCCAATCAAAAAACCATTTGGGTCTTAATCATTTTGGTCTTAGTATGGATAGAGGATCTTCCTATGTTATACTTTTCCACTCTCAACCATCAATTGATTTGATAGATCCGATATTAATAATATTGAATTGATTCAGTATTATCAGAATGCAAGTCTCACCCTTGAATTTACAGGATACCCCTTTTTTCCTCTCCATGGGATTACATCCCGAGTTATTGTGCAAAAAAAATAAAGAGGTTATGGAAGTCAATATTCTCGCATTTATCGCTACTGCACTGTTCATTTTAGTTCCTACTGCCTTTTTACTTATTATTTATGTAAAAACAGTCAGCCAAAATAATTAATTGGAATTCCAATTAATCATTGAAGAAATGAAAAAGGGATTAAATAAAAAAAATCCAAGTCTTAAATGAAAGGATCCGGTTGGAATCTTAAAGTGTGGTAGAAAGAACTACATATAGTTTTTTCTACCACACTTTAGAGTCTTTCTATTATATTAGCTTTGAATCTATATAGAATTAGCTTTGAATCTATATAGAATAGATTAGTGGATTGAAATAGTAGTCTAATTCAATTTCTTTTTTCATTGCATCCACTTAATTTCAATCAAGTCAAAATAAAAAAAATCGAAGACAATTCTTGACCAAAGAATCCATGGAGGGAGAAAAAAATAATATTAAGAATAGACTTTATCTTTATATAGTAAAAAACTAAAAAATAGAGTAAAAAAGTAAAAAGGAAAAAACCAGCGAACCTTTCATGCTTAAACATGCCGCGAGATACTTCAAAAGAGCATCAAAATTATGCTAAGAAAAGGAAAGATTATAAAACAAAGGGAAAATGTATGATATTTCGTGAATAGCTCCGTGGAATAAAATCGAATTTCCTTATGCATAGAACTTTTTTAACCATCGGTCATTTCTAGTAGAAATTATGAATTGCTGTAATGGCTCTTTCTATTTTCTATTCTTTCTATTTTCTTTCTATTTTCTATATAGTAGAATATAATGGCTCTTTCTTACAATACAAGAGTTTGTTACAGGAGTGAAACAAAACCAAAGAAAAAGAAAAAAGAATAACGTTTGACAAAATGATCGATGCAAAATGATCAATTAAAGAAAAGAGTTGATACAACAATTCGATTACTCAATCAATTATTCGATTACTCAATCAATTAGTAGTAGTATCCCTAGAGTCCACTCCTCCCCCACACCACTAGTGAAAGAGAAAATGTAAAGACTACCATTAAAGCAGCCCAAGCAAGACTTACTATATCCATCTAAATTACGTCTCCTATTTCTATGAAGGAATTTTTCTACTATTGATCAATAATCATAGCGGAATCAAGGGTACAGAGTCAAAAAGGGATTCCGCCCTAAGGCTATGGATCAACCAGTTCCAAGAATTTACTCCTAACAAATTATTATAGGAATTCTGGTAGAATTAGAGAACATTAAATATAAATACGATACATAGCCCTTTCTTTTCCGTAAAAAAGAATACGGGAATGATGTCCTGAATAGAAGAAGCGGGAATAGGAAGATTTTTTATTCCTTTTGTTACTCTTTTTTTATAAGTAAAGGACGTCCGAATATACCATAAAATTATGGATAGGATAGATAAATATTTATTGGATACCTACCTTACCTATGTTTATTTTTGACCTAAACCCTAGAACCTAGCTTTCTACCATTCTATGAAAAAATGAAGAGACTTTATCCACAACTCCTAAATTTATTTAGGATCGGCCTATTTAATCTGATTTTCGATAGAATAAGTAGCCCTTACTTTAATGTATGTAGGTAACATAAGATGTACGATAAAAAAATGTATGATAATTAGGAAGTCTTGATATTCTTTCGTGGAGTCCCTTCTTCAATCTTAGATTGAAAAAAGCGGAATGCCCCTTAGGGACCTTTCCTTTCTTTGGATACCAAGATTTCTGACATCTTAGCTTCGTAGTTTTAAATTCTAAAATAGGATTAATTAAGAACCAATTCAAATTCATATAATAAAAGAATAAGAAAACGCTACCTTATCCCTAGTGGTAATGGTTTGGGCCAGTACCGCCAAAACAAACCCTAGTTTGAGGATAGAACTATGGATTCTAAAAATCCAGTATCGCCAAGCCTAGTTACTCTCTTGCCCGAACTTATGCGAAGTATGAATTTCTCGAGTTCTATCAGTACTATAAGCCTAAGTATTTTATCGATCAGGCGGCACCCAGATTTGAACTGGGGATAAAGGATTTGCAGTCCCCTGCCTTACCACTTGGCCATGCCGCCAAAAAATCCGATCGAAAATTGAGAAAAGAGCAAGTATTCACCCACGTTTTCTTACGAAAATCCTCTTTCTTTTATTTTGAATCTAATTCTACTTACTTTTTTCCAATCTTTTTCAAAAAATCTATTCCTGCTTCTTTTTGATCCTGTTTCGATTATTCTCCTCGATGGATTATATGTTAAAACATACATTGCTAACACTAGAAAACTTTCTGCTTCTTTCTATTGAGATGAAAAAGGAGAAAAAGTAGATTTCTAGGGCTGCAAAATTCATAAAAAATGGGAACCATTAACTAGAATTCTCTTTTTTTTATTTGCAGTAGTAAACGACTCTTAAATGTGTATTATCCCCCCTCTTCCTTTTAAAGGCATAATAAAAGATTCTTTTTTTATACCTAATCCGTGTATAGGTAAACTCCAGGTCCGAACAGCATTATTATCCAAAGATCCCCCTTATGTACATATCTCTATGGGGAATCGCGCTTTAATTTTTCAAAGCATTAAATATCTTGAATAAAAAAAAGGAAATTTGCTCTGATATTGATATAGAGTATAACCTGACTATCTTGACCCACCCAAGTGAAATTACGATAAAAGAAAAGAAGGGATATGTGGAGAGGCGGATAACTAGATTGGCATGTACTTAAAAGGGCACTTACTTTATTTTAGGATTCTAGAATGAAATCCTAAATTTGCTAGTAATTCTACTACACCGAAAAAAAAACGGAACCCTCAAATTCTTTTTTGAAATTAAACTAAGCGCGCTATTCTAAATCGAAGTAAAGTCAACAAACTCTCTAGTGTATTATATTATGGCTTTATCGCATTCATAGAAAGGAGATAAAATGAGAAATCTTTGCCATCCAATCTGACTAGAATATCATAAAGTATAAGTTATAAGTGGCATAATTTTTTTCTAAGAATGTTTTATCAATTCATTTTCATTCCATTTGTACCCCTGGCAAATTCGAACTTTCGTCGAAATTGTCTCTATTCATATGTATGAAATACATATATGAAATATGTATGTGGAGTTCCCTAGAATTTCATGTGATTCAGTAAACAGAATATGGATTCCATGATTGCTAGATCGATCCGTAGGGGTTGATGAAGAGTGAGCTGATAATGGAATTTTTCTTCGATAAACAGGAAACTTAAGATTAAGATGCTCTGGAATGGGAATGAGGGAATGTCCACAATACCCGGATTTAGTCAGATCCAATTTGAGGGATTTTGTAGGTTCATTAATCAAGGCTTGGCAGAAGAGCTTGAGAAGTTTCCAACAATTAAAGATCCAGATCACGAAATTGCATTTCAATTATTTGCGAAAGGATATCAATTGCTAGAACCCTCGATAAAAGAAAGGGATGCTGTGTATGAATCACTCACCTATTCTTCCGAATTATATGTATCTGCAAGATTAATTTTTGGTTTCGATGTGCAAAAGCAAACCATTTCTATTGGAAACATTCCTATAATGAATTCCTTAGGAACCTTTATAATAAATGGAATATACCGAATTGTGATCAATCAAATATTGCTAAGTCCTGGTATTTACTACCGCTCGGAATTAGACCATAAGGGCATTTCTATCTACACCGGGACTATAATATCAGATTGGGGAGGGAGATCGGAATTAGCAATTGATAAAAAAGAAAGGATATGGGCTCGCGTGAGTAGAAAACAAAAGATATCTATTCTAATTCTATCATCAGCTATGGGTTCGAATCTAAGAGAAATTCTAGATAATGTTTCCTACCCTGAAATTTTCTTGTCTTTCCCGAATGCTAAGGAAAAGAAGAGGATTGAGTCAAAAGAAAAAGCTATTTTAGAGTTTTATCAACAATTTGCTTGTGTAGGCGGGGACCTGGTATTTTCGGAATCCTTATGTGAGGAATTACAAAAGAAATTTTTTCAACAAAAATGTGAATTAGGAAGGATTGGTCGACGAAATATGAATCGAAGACTGAGTCTTGATATACCTCAGAACAATACATTCTTGTTACCACGAGATGTATTGGCCGCTACGGATCAGTTGATTGGAATGAAATTTGGAACGGGTATACTTGACGATGACGATATGAATCACTTGAAAAATAAACGTATTCGTTCGGTTGCGGATCTGTTACAAGATCAATTCGGACTGGCTCTTGGGCGTTTACAACATGCGGTTCAAAAAACTATCCGTAGAGTATTCATACGTCAATCGAAACCGACTCCCCATACTTTAGTAACTCCAACTTCAACTTCGATTTTATTAATAACTACTTATGAGACCTTTTTTGGCGCCTACCCCTTATCTCAAGTTTTTGATCAAACGAATCCATTGACACAAACTGTTCATGGGCGAAAAGTGAGTTGTTTAGGTCCTGGAGGGTTGACTGGGAGAACTGCAAGTTTTCGGAGCCGAGATATTCATCCGAGTCACTATGGGCGTATTTGTCCAATTGACACGTCCGAAGGAATCAATGTTGGACTTACTGGATCCTTAGCAATTCATGCGAAAATTGATCACTTGTGGGGATCTGTAGAGAGTCCGTTTTATGAAATATCTGCTGAGAAAGCAAAAGACAAAAAAGAGAGACAGGTGGTTTATCTATCACCAAATAGAGATGAATATTATATGATAGCAGCAGGAAATTCTTTATCCTTGAATCAAGGTATTCAGGAAGAGCAGGTTGTTCCAGCTAGATATCGTCAAGAATTTCTGACTATTGTATGGGAACAGATTCATGTTAGAAGTATTTTTCCTTTCCAATATTTTTCTATTGGGGGCTCTCTCATTCCTTTTATTGAGCACAATGATGCGAATCGGGCTTTAATGAGTTCTAATATGCAGCGCCAAGCAGTTCCGCTTTCTCGGTCCGAGAAGTGCATTGTTGGAACTGGATTGGAACGCCAAACAGCTCTAGATTCGAGGGTTTCCGTTATAGCCGAACGCGAGGGAAAGATCATTTCTACTGATAGTCATAAGATCCTTTTATCAAGTAGTGGGAAGACCATAAGCATTCCTTTAGTAAACCACCGGCGCTCTAACAAAAATACTTGCATGCACCAAAAACCCCGGGTTCCGCGGGGTAAATCCATTAAAAAAGGACAAATTTTAGCAGAGGGAGCTGCTACAGTTGGGGGAGAACTTGCTTTAGGAAAAAACGTATTAGTAGCTTATATGCCATGGGAAGGTTACAATTTTGAAGACGCGGTACTAATTAGCGAACGTTTGGTATATGAAGATATTTATACCTCTTTTCACATCCGTAAATATGAAATTCAGACGGATACGACAAGTCAAGGCTCCGCTGAAAAAATAACTAAAGAAATACCACATCTAGAAGAACATTTACTCCGCAATTTGGACAGAAATGGAGTTGTTAGGTTGGGATCCTGGGTCGAAACTGGCGATATTTTAGTAGGTAAACTAACGCCTCAGATAGCGAGCGAATCGTCGTATATCGCGGAAGCTGGATTATTACGGGCTATATTTGGCCTTGAGGTATCCACTTCAAAAGAAACTTCTCTCAAATTACCTATAGGTGGAAGAGGGCGCGTTATCGATGTGAAATGGATCCAGAGGGACCCCCTCGACATAATGGTTCGTGTATATATTTTACAGAAACGTGAAATCAAAGTTGGGGATAAAGTAGCCGGAAGACATGGGAATAAGGGGATCATTTCCAAAATTTTGAGTAGACAAGATATGCCCTATTTGCAAGATGGAACACCTGTTGATGTGGTCTTCAATCCCTTAGGAGTACCCTCCCGAATGAATGTGGGACAAATATTTGAAAGCTCGCTCGGATTAGCCGGGGATCTGCTAAAGAAACATTATAGAATAGCACCCTTTGATGAGAGATATGAGCAAGAGGCTTCAAGAAAACTTGTGTTTTCAGAATTATATGAAGCCAGTAAGGAAACAAAAAATCCATGGGTATTTGAACCCGAGTACCCGGGAAAAAGCAGAATATTTGATGGAAGAACAGGAGACCCCTTCGAACAACCTGTTCTAATAGGGAAGTCCTATATCTTAAAATTAATTCATCAAGTTGATGAAAAAATTCATGGGCGTTCTACTGGGCCCTACTCACTTGTTACACAACAACCCGTTAGAGGAAGAGCCAAGCAAGGGGGACAACGAGTAGGAGAAATGGAAGTTTGGGCTTTAGAAGGATTTGGTGTTGCTCATATTTTACAAGAGATACTTACTTATAAATCTGATCATCTTATAGCTCGCCAAGAAATACTTAATGCTACGATCTGGGGAAAAAGAATAGCTAATCACGAGGATCCTCCAGAATCTTTTCGAGTGCTCGTTCGAGAACTACGATCTTTGGCTCTAGAACTTAATCATTTCCTTGTATCGGAGAAGAACTTCCAGGTTAATAGGGAGGAAATTTGATCGGAATAAATATAAATTATTTTCTTTATTTTATGATTGACCAATATAAACATCAACAACTTCAAATCGGACTCGTCTCCCCTCAACAAATAAAGGCTTGGGCTAACAAAAACCTACCTAATGGAGAAGTCGTTGGCCAAGTCACAAGGCCCTCTACTTTTCATTATAAAACCGATAAACCAGAAAAAGATGGATTGTTTTGCGAAAGAATCTTTGGACCCATAAAAAGCGGAATTTGCGCTTGTGGAAATTCTCGAGCGAGCGGGGCTGAAAACGAAGACGAAAGATTTTGCCAAAAATGCGGGGTAGAATTTGTGGATTCTCGGATACGAAGATATCAAATGGGATACATCAAACTGGCATGTCCGGTGACTCATGTATGGTATTTGAAAGGTCTTCCTAGTTATATCGCGAATCTTTTAGATAAACCTCTGAAGAAGTTGGAGGGCCTAGTATATGGAGATTTCTCTTTTGCTAGGCCCAGCACTAAAAAACCTACTTTCTTACGATTACGAGGTTTATTCGAAGAGGAAATTGCATCCTGTAACCACAGCATTTCTCCCTTTTTTTCTACCCCGAGCTTTACAACATTTCGAAATCGGGAAATTGCGACAGGAGCAGGTGCTATTAGAGAACAATTAGCAGATTTGGATTTGCAAATTATTATAGAGAATTCGTTGGTCGAATGGAAGGAATTAGAAGACGAGGGCTATAGTGGAGATGAATGGGAAGATAGAAAAAGACGAATAAGAAAAGTTTTTTTGATTAGACGCATGCAATTGGCGAAACATTTTATTCAAACAAATGTAGAACCAGAATGGATGGTTTTGTGCTTATTACCGGTTCTTCCTCCCGAATTGAGGCCCATTGTTTATAGGTCTGGGGATAAAGTAGTGACTTCGGACATTAATGAACTTTATAAGAGAGTTATCCGCCGGAACAACAACCTTGCCTATCTATTAAAAAGAAGTGAATTAGCGCCAGCGGATTTAGTAATGTGCCAGGAAAAATTGGTACAAGAAGCCGTGGATACACTTCTTGATAGTGGGTCCCGCGGGCAACCGACGAGGGATGGTCACAATAAAGTATACAAATCGCTTTCAGATGTAATTGAAGGTAAAGAGGGAAGGTTTCGCGAGACTCTGCTTGGGAAACGGGTCGATTACTCGGGTCGTTCCGTCATTGTTGTGGGTCCTTCGCTTTCATTACATCAATGTGGATTACCTCTAGAGATAGCAATAAAGCTTTTTCAGCTATTTGTAATTCGCGATTTAATCACGAAACGCGCTACTTCTAATGTCAGGATTGCTAAAAGGAAAATTTGGGAAAAGGAACCGATTGTATGGGAAATACTTCAAGAAGTTATGCGGGGACATCCTGTACTGTTAAATAGAGCACCTACCCTGCATAGATTAGGCATACAGGCCTTCCAACCCACTTTAGTAGAGGGGCGTACTATTTCTTTACACCCATTAGTGTGTAAGGGTTTCAATGCGGACTTTGACGGGGATCAAATGGCTGTTCATCTACCTTTATCCTTGGAAGCTCAGGCGGAAGCTCGTTTACTTATGTTTTCTCATATGAATCTCTTATCTCCCGCTATTGGGGATCCTATTTGCGTACCAACCCAAGACATGCTTATCGGGCTTTATGTATTAACGATTGGAAACCCTCGAGGTATTTGTGCAAATAGATATAATAGTTGCGGAAACTATCCAAATCAAAAAGTAAATTACAATAATAATAATTCTAAGTATACGAAAGATAAAGAACCCCTTTTTTATAGTTCTTATGATGCACTAGGAGCTTATAGACAGAAACTAATCAGTTTAGACAGTCCCTTGTGGCTACGATGGAAACTAGATCAACGCGCCATTGGATCAAGAGAAGTTCCGATTGAAGTTCAATATGAATCTTTGGGGACTTATCATGAGATTTATGCCCACTATCTAATAGTGGGAAATAGAAAAAAGGAAATCTGTTCTATATACATTCGAACCACTCTTGGTCATATTTCTTTTTATAGAGAAATAGAGGAAGCCGTACAAGGATTTAGTCAGGCCTATTCATACACTATCTAAATCTAAACAAGGAAGTTAGATTCGGGGATGCCCCGCCCCTTTCGGGGGGCATTCCGATTTCCTTAGTATCATCATTTTATTTTTCCCGCGCGAATCCAGATTGAGATTGAGAAAATGAAGCTAATTAAATTTTCGAATCACTGACTCACGCCCATTGTCGAATCCTACTCAGCAATTCTCGAATCCTACTCAGCCGAAAAAGGGGGTACTTATGTATGGCGGAACGAGCCAATCTGGTCTTTCATAATAAAGAAATAGACGGAACTGGTATGAAACGACTTATTAGCAGATTAATAGATCATTTCGGAATGGGATATACATCCCATATACTGGATCAACTAAAGACTCTGGGCTTCCATCAAGCCACTACTACATCGATTTCGTTAGGAATCGAGGATCTTTTAACAATACCCTCTAAGGGATGGTTAGTCCAAGACGCGGAACAACAGAGTTTTCTTTTGGAGAAACACTATTATTATGGGGCTGTACACGCGGTAGAAAAATTACGCCAATCCGTTGAGATATGGTATGCGACAAGTGAATATTTGAAACAAGAAATGAATTCGAATTTTCGGATAACAGATCCTTCTAATCCAGTCTATCTAATGTCTTTTTCAGGAGCCAGAGGAAATGCATCTCAGGTACACCAATTAGTAGGTATGAGAGGATTAATGGCGGACCCTCAAGGACAAATGATTGATTTACCTATTCAAAGCAATTTACGCGAGGGACTTTCTTTGACAGAATATATAATTTCCTGCTACGGAGCCCGCAAAGGGGTTGTGGATACTGCTGTACGAACAGCAGATGCAGGATATCTTACACGTAGACTTGTTGAAGTAGTTCAACATATTATTGTGCGTAGAAGAGATTGTGGTACTATCCGAGGTATTTCTGTGAGTCCTCAAAATGGGATGACGGAAAAACTTTTTGTCCAAACACTCATTGGTCGTGTATTAGCAGACGATATATATATCGGTTCACGATGCATGGCCGCTCGAAATCAAGACATTGGAGTTGGATTAGTCAATCGATTCATAACTGCTTTTCGAGCACAGCCATTTCGAGCACAACCAATATATATTAGAACCCCCTTTACTTGCCGGAGCACTTTTTGGATCTGTCAATTATGTTATGGTCGGAGTCCTACTCATACTGATCTGGTCGAATTGGGAGAAGCCGTAGGTATTATTGCGGGTCAATCAATTGGGGAGCCTGGGACTCAACTAACATTAAGAACTTTTCATACGGGCGGAGTATTCACAGGGGGTACTGCCGACCTTGTACGATCCCCTTCGAATGGAAAAATCCAATTCAATGAGAATTTGGTTCACCCCACACGTACCCGTCATGGACAGCCTGCTTTTCTATGTTATATAGACTTGCATGTTACTATTCAGAGTCAGGATATTCTATATAGTGTGAATATTCCCTCAAAAAGCTTGATTCTAGTGCAAAATGATCAATATGTAAAATCCGAACAAGTAATTGCGGAGATTCGTGCCGGAACGTCCACTTTACATTTTAAAGAAAGGGTACAAAAACATATTTATTCCGAATCAGACGGCGAAATGCACTGGAGTACTGATGTTTATCATGCGCCCGAATATCAATATGGTAATCCTCGTCGATTACCAAAAACAAGTCATTTATGGATATTGTCAGTAAGTATGTGCAGATCCAGTATAGGGTCTTTTTCACTCCACAAGGATCAAGATCAAATGAATACTTATGGTAAAAAGGATAGGGAAATTATTGATTCTTCAACGTCGAATCGAATCATGTCCAACGGCCATTGGAATTTTATCTATCCTTCTATTTTTCAAGATAGTTCGGATTTGTTGGCGAAAAAGCGAAGAAATAGGCTCGCCATTCCATTACAATATCATCAAGAACAAGAGAAAGAATTCATATCTTGTTTGGGGATTTCGATTGAAATACCCTTTATGGGTGTTTTACGTAGAAATACTATTTTTGCTTATTTTGATGATCCACAATACAGAAAAGATAAAAAGGGTTCAGGAATTGTTAAATTTAGATATAGGACCCTAGAAGACGAATATAGGATTCGAGAGGAAGACTCAGAAGACAAATATGAGACCCTAGAAGACGAATATGAAACCCTATATAAAGATGAGATCCTAGAGGACGAATACGAATATGAAACCCTAGAAGACGCATATGGGAGTCCAGAGAACGAATACGGGAATCCAGAGAACGAATATCGGACTTTAGAGAAAGACTCAGAAGATGAATATAGGAGCCCAGAGAGCAAATATAGGACTCGAGAGGACAAATATGGAACTCTAGAGGACGACTCAGAAGACGAATACGAGAGCCTGGGTGAAAGCTCAGAGGACAAATATGGGAGGACTTTAGAAGAAGACTCAGAAGAAGACTCAGAAGACGAATATGAGAGCCCAGAGGAGGATTCCATCTTCAAAAAGGAGGGTTTGATTGAGCATCGAGGAACAAAAGAATTTAGTATAAAATACCAAAAAGAAGTAGATCGGTTTTTTTTCATTCTTCAAGAACTGCATATCTTGCCGAGATCTTCATCCCTAAAGGTATGCGACAATAGTATTATTGGGGTGGATACACAACTCACAAAAAATACAAGAAGTCGACTAAGTGGACTGGTCCGAGTGAAGAGAAAAAAAAGCCATATGGAACTCAAAATATTTTCCGGAGATATTCATTTTCCTGAAGAGGCGGATAAGATATTAGGTGGCTGTTTGATACCACCAGAAAGACAAAAAAAAGATTCTAAGGAATCAAAAAAAAGGAAAAATTGGGTCTATGTTCAACGGAAAAAAATTATCAAGAGCAAGGAAAGGTATTTTGTTTCGGTTCGCCCTGCAGTCGCATATGAAATGGACGGAGGGATAAATTTAGCAACACTTTTCCCACAGGATCTCTTGCAAGAAGAAGATAATCTCCAACTTCGACTTGTCAATTTTATTTCTCATGAAAATAGCAAGTTAACTCAAAGAATTTATCAAACAACTAGTCAATTTGTTAGAACTTGCTTAGTAGTGAATTGGGAACAAGAAGAAAAAGAGGAGGCTGGTGCTTCCCTTGTCGGGGTAAGAGCAAATGATCTTATTCGCCATTTCCTAAGAATTGAGTTAGTCAAGTCCACTATTTCATATACACGAAAAAGGTATGATAGGACAAGTGTAGGGCCGATCCCCCCTAATAGGTTAGATCGCACCAATATAAATTCCTTTTATTCCAAGGCGAAGATTGAATCACTTAGCCAATATCAAGAAACTATTGGCACCTTGTTGAATCGAAATAAAGACTACCAATCTTTGATGATTTTGTCGGCATCCAACTGTTCTCGAATTGGTTTATTCAAGAATTCAAAACATCCCAATGCGATAAAAGAATCGAATCCTAAAATTCCTATTCGAGATATTTTCGGGCCCCTAGGCGCTATTGTACCTAGTATATTGAATTTTTCTTCATCTTACTATTTACTAACGCATAATCAGAGCCTGTTAAAAAAATATTTGTTGCTTGACAATTTACAACAAACCTTCCAAGTACTTCAAGGACTTAAATACTCTTTAATAGATGAAAATCAAAGGATTTCTAATTTCGATAGTAATCTCCTGTTGGATCCATTCTTTTTGAATTATCACTTTGCCCATCATGATTCTTGGGAGAACACATTGGCAATAATTCACCTTGGACAATTTATTTGTGAAAATGTATGTCTATTTAAATCGCACATAAAAAAATCTGGTCAAATTTTCATTGTTAATATGGATTCCTTTATTATAAGAGAAGCTAAACCTTATTTGGCCACTACAGGGGCAACTGTTAATGGTCATTATGGAGAAATCCTTTACAAGGGAGATAGGTTAGTTACGTTTATATATGAAAAATCGAGATCGAGTGACATAACGCAAGGTCTTCCAAAAGTGGAACAAATCTTTGAAGCGCGTTCAATCGATTCATTATCCCCGAATCTGGAAAGGAGAATTGAGGATTGGAATGAGCGTATACCAAGAATTCTTGGTGTCCCTTGGGGATTCTTGATTGGAGCTGAGCTAACCATAGCCCAAAGTCGTATCTCTTTGGTTAATAAAATCCAAAAGGTTTATCGATCCCAAGGGGTACAGATCCATAATAGACATATAGAGATTATTATACGCCAAGTAACATCAAAAGTGCGGGTTTCCGAAGATGGAATGTCTAATGTTTTTTTACCTGGGGAATTAATTGGACTATTGCGAGCGGAACGAGCAGGACGAGCTTTGGATGAATCGATCTATTATCGAGCAATCTTATTGGGAATAACAAGAGCTTCCCTTAATACCCAAAGTTTCATATCTGAAGCAAGTTTTCAAGAAACTGCTCGGGTTTTAGCAAAAGCTGCCCTACGAGGTCGTATTGATTGGTTGAAAGGCCTGAAAGAAAACGTAGTTCTGGGGGGAATTATACCTGTTGGTACTGGATTCCAAAAATTTGTGCATCGTTCCCCACAAGATAAGAACCTTTATTTTGAAATTCAAAAAAAAAATATATTCGCGTCGGAAATGAGAGATTTTGTGTTTCTCCATACAGAATTAGTTTCTTCTGATTCTGACGTAACAAACAATTTGGATGAGACATCAGAACCCCCATTTATCCCCGTTTATACCATTTAACGATACATAAAGCAGATTTTTTTACTTTACCTTTACTATACTTTTTTAGTTTACTAGACTTTTGCACTTAGACTTAGAACACTAACAGGTCAAATTTGAGATTTTTATTAAGTAAAAGAAGTCAGTTAATTCATTAAGGTTATGTTTATATCATGTATGAATAGCCAACTCTCAGTAGAAGGTTCCCTCGGAACAATTATTATATATTTCAAGTTATTTTGGATCTTTCTTAATTTTCAAAAAAATATTCCCTAATGGAATGGTAGGATGAAAAAAAGAAAAAATAAAAAGGAAGTGTGGAAAAAATGACAAAAAGATATTGGAACATCAATTTGAAAGAAATGATAGAAGCGGGAGTTCATTTTGGTCATGGTATTAAGAAATGGAATCCTAAAATGGCCCCTTACATTTCGGCAAAGCGTAAAGATACTCATATTACAAATCTCGCTAGAACGGCTCGTTTTTTATCAGAATCTTGTGATTTAGTTTTTGATGCAGCAAGTCAGGGAAAAAGTTTCTTAATTGTTGGTACCAAAAAAAGAGCAGCGGATTTAGTAGCATCAGCTGCAATAAGGGCTCGTTGTCATTATGTTAATAAAAAGTGGTTCAGTGGTATGTTAACGAATTGGTCAATTACGAAAACTAGACTTTCTCAATTTAGAGACTTAAGAGCAGAAGAAAAGATGGGAAAATTCCACCATCTCCCAAAAAGAGATGTGGCAATCTTGAAAAGAAAATTATCTACCTTGCAAAGATATCTCGGCGGGATCCAATATATGACGAGGTTGCCAGACATTGTGATCGTCCTTGATCAGCAAAAAGAGTATATAGCTCTTCGGGAATGTGCCATTTTGGGAATTCCCACTATTTCTTTAGTTGATACAAATTGTGACCCGGATCTCGCGAATATATCGATTCCAGCCAACGATGACACTATGACTTCAATTCGATTGATTCTTAACAAATTAGTATTTGCTATTTGTGAGGGTCGTTCTCTCTATATAAGAAACCTTTGATTAAGAAGAATAGTGAATTCTTGGGCAACTGCGTAGATTTCTGGAATCACTTACTATTCTTTTTTGTTTTGCATAGATAAAAGAAGGGGAATATTGATATATATTAGAGGGTATTGATATATATTATGATCTGATGTGCTTTCTTGGTACCCTAAATATAAGATTAATACTTCAAGTTGCTGAGTTGAGAAAGAGATGGTTGAATCAAAACAATACCTTTTTTGAAGTTCAATTTTTATCAGAGGACAATATGAATATTATACCTTGTTCCATTAAAACACTCAAGGGGTTATACGATATATCAGGTGTAGAAGTAGGCCAACACTTCTATTGGCAAATAGGAGGTTTCCAAATTCATGCCCAAGTACTCATCACTTCTTGGGTCGTAATTACTATCTTGCTAGGTTCAGTTCTCATAGCTGTTCGGAATCCACAAACCATCCCGACCGACGGTCAGAATTTCTTTGAATATATCCTTGAGTTTATTCGAGACTTGAGCAAAACTCAGATTGGAGAAGAATATGGTCCCTGGGTTCCTTTTATTGGAACTATGTTCCTTTTTATTTTTGTTTCGAATTGGTCGGGTGCTCTTTTACCTTGGAAAATTATAGAGTTACCCCACGGGGAATTAGCAGCGCCCACGAATGATATAAATACTACTGTTGCTTTAGCTTTACTCACGTCAGCGGCATATTTTTATGCGGGTCTTAGCAAAAAAGGATTGAGCTATTTCGAGAAATATATTAAACCAACCCCAATCCTTTTACCAATCAACATCCTGGAAGATTTCACAAAACCATTATCGCTTAGCTTTCGACTTTTCGGGAATATATTGGCAGATGAATTAGTCGTTGTTGTTCTTGTTTCTTTAGTCCCCTTAGTAGTCCCTATACCGGTCATGTTTCTTGGATTATTTACAAGCGGTATTCAAGCTCTTATTTTTGCAACATTAGCCGCAGCCTATATAGGTGAATCTATGGAGGGTCATCATTGAATTGACTAGTTTTGGAAATAGTATTTTTTCCGCTTAGCTCAATTCATGCATGCTTGCAGATAATCCGCTTGGTTGCAAAAAAATTGTTAGAAATGCGTATGAATATACAACTTAGAGTTGTAGGAGTTAGAATCCGATTCAATAGAAAATGAGAAAATACGGAATAGAAGAAACAGATGTATATAGGATATTATATATTCCTAAGTTAGATTGATTATCTAATCCGATCTATCGAATTCCGTCTATGTAGTTCGGACAATTCACATTATCTTTTCAATTTGTACTTTTTAGTTACTTCTCCCCAATAGAGCTTAGAAGTAAGAATTTCTTGGTTGATTGTATCCTTAACCATTTCTTTTTTTTGACACGAGGAACTCACCATGAATCCATTAATTGCTGCTGCTTCTGTTATTGCTGCTGGATTGGCCGTAGGGCTTGCTTCTATTGGGCCTGGGGTTGGTCAAGGTACTGCTGCCGGACAAGCTGTAGAAGGTATTGCGAGACAGCCAGAAGCAGAAGGTAAAATACGAGGTACTTTATTGCTTAGTCTAGCTTTTATGGAAGCTTTAACAATTTATGGACTAGTTGTGGCACTAGCGCTTTTATTTGCGAACCCTTTTGTTTAATCCAAAAAAATAAAATAAGTTCTTTCGATTAGATACTTTGTTTCTTTTTTTAGTCAATTGTTATTTGTTTCTGGAATTCCAATTACATCAATACCTTATTTAATTTACTCCTATTTATTATTCCTGGAATTTTTTATTTATCGGGACAGACAATACCCCACCCAGGAAGGGCTGAGTTGAGTATGATTAATTTATAGTATATGCTCGCCTTCTTCCTTCCCATCCTTAGTTTAGGAAAGTGGAAAGTCCTTTTCCTTTTATTTAAGGAAGTCTTTCACAGGTCAAACGAGACCTAAGACTTAATCTAAAAGAAATTACTAGATTGAATCTATTTGCATTAAAAAAACCGATCAAAAAAGGGCGAGCGAAGTAAGTGATCAAAAACTTTGTTCGTCCTATCTATAAGAGGAGAGCATATGAAAAATGTAACCCATTCTTTCGTTTTTTTAGCTCACTGGCCATCCGCTGGCAGTTTCGGGCTTAATACCGATATTTTAGCAACAAATCTAATAAATCTAACTGTAGTGATTGGTGTTTTGATTTTTTTTGGAAAGGGAGTGTGTGCGAGTTGTCTATTTCAAGAATAGGTTGGATCTATCCGACTGCACTTTAGAATATTTCGTAGTATTTTTCAGATAAATAAGAGTGCGCGATCTCGACGAATTACTTCTGAATAAATTCAGAAATCATATGGAAGAACCATAGCATTTCGCGACTCGTTGGTAAATCAACTTTGATTCTCTATAAACCAATAATGTGAGACCATTAACACGGTTAAAGCTAAACTGCTTGAAGTCCAGGCAAAAAGGGGTACTCTTTCTACACCTATATTTAGTATTAGTACCGAAATGCTTTAAACGGGAAATAGCTAATGTAGAATTTATCTGATATAGAACACTCATATCGATAAAATAGTTTGAACTATTTACTAGAAAAAAAGAGGCACCCTGCCCTTTTTTATCGAATGCCGAATCGACAACCTATGTATAAAATAAAAAAAGAGAAATTTTTTGGATTTGAAGAAAAAAAAGACTTCGATTCATTTTCCATTTATTTCGTTAGTTTTTCTTAATGAAATTGAAATTATTAACTAAAGTGCAAATACAAATAAAGAAACAACTTTGCTGACCATGATAGATTTTTATCTAGGCGGAAGAGTCCTCTTAATATCTATCTAATCTTATATAGGTTTCAGTATATTGAAATAGAAACATAAAATAGAAGAGAGAGGATAGGCTCATTACTTAAAAAAAAGATATGGAAATAGCCATAGCAAAAAAAGAAAAAAGGAGCGTGAGAGCCAAATGAATCGAAAGATTCATGTTTGGTTCGGGGAGAGATCATAAAAGTTGTAAACTTAATAGCAAGATAATCTACTTTCATTAAAAGATTTATTAGATAATCGAAAACAGAGGATCTTGAGTACTATTCGAAATTCGGAAGAATTGCGTAGAGGGACCTTTGAGCAGCTCGAAAAAGCTCGGATTCGATTACAGAAAGTCGAACTAGAAGCGGATGAGTATCGAATGAATGGATACTCTGAGATAGAACGAGAAAAAGAAAATTTGATTAATGCTACTTCTATTAGTTTGGAACAATTAGAAAAGTCTAAAAACGAAACCCTTTATTTTGAAAAACAAAGGGCAATGAATCAGGTCCGACAACGGGTTTTCCAACAGGCCGTACAAGGAGCTCTAGGAACTCTGAATAGTTGTTTGAATACCGAGTTACATTTCCGTACGATTCGTGCTAATATTGGCATTCTCGGGTCCATGGAATGGAAGAGATAATGAAATTAATAAGGCCTTGAACTTCTACTTTCGTTTAGAATTTAGGCATTATTTTTCCCCTTGCTTCCGAAAAAAAGAGTCAAGAAACACTAATGGCAACTCTTCGAGTCGACGAAATTCATAAAATTCTCCGCGAACGTATTGAACAATATAATAGGAAAATAGGGATTGAGAATATAGGTCGCGTAGTTCAAGTGGGGGATGGGATTGCTCGTATTATAGGTCTTGGTGAAATAATGTCAGGTGAATTAGTCGAATTTGCAGAAGGCACTAGGGGTATTGCTCTTAATTTGGAATCAAAAAATGTTGGGATTGTATTAATGGGCGATGGGTTGATGATACAAGAGGGAAGTTTTGTAAAAGCAACAGGAAGAATTGCTCAGATACCCGTGAGCGAAGCTTACTTGGGTCGTGTTATAAATGCTCTGGCTAAACCTATTGATGGGAGAGGTGAAATTATAGCTTCGGAATCTCGCTTAATTGAATCCCCTGCTCCAAGTATAATTTCCAGGCGTTCCGTATATGAACCCCTTCAAACAGGGCTTATTGCTATCGATTCGATGATCCCTATAGGGCGCGGTCAGCGAGAGTTAATTATTGGGGACAGACAGACTGGCAAAACAGCAGTAGCCACGGATACAATTCTCAATCAAAAAGGGCAAGATGTAATATGTGTTTATGTAGCTATTGGTCAAAGAGCATCCTCCGTGGCTCAAGTAGTAACTACTTTCCATGAGGAGGGAGCCATGGAATACACTATTGTAGTTGCTGAAATGGCGGATTCACCTGCTACATTACAATACCTCGCTCCTTATACGGGAGCCGCCCTGGCTGAGTATTTTATGTACCGCGAACGGCATAC